ACTTAGGCTTACTATGCTTTGGGATTTTTTTAGAATATTATTTATTTTATATTTCTTTATTTTTATAGTATAATATAACGGTATTGATATTGATATTCTAATCTACTTGATTGATATTCTAATCTACTTGAATATTGAATACCAGAAAACTATATGATATGAATATTTATTATTATTAACGCAGATATATCTATCTAATTTATTTATTTTATATCTATATCTATGTCTTCTCCGTTCTTTTATTACCCTCCTGTCCTGTCGTGTTGTCAATTGACAGTATGACTTAGGGGTCAATATAATTTGACCGACCAAATCCTATTTTGGTAAACCATCTTGAATCTACTGCAGAGTGAAGGATCATGGATCCAACGCATAACCCTTTGTGAATCAGAGAGATAAAGATGAGAAAGACCAATGAAATAAAGTTTCAATGAAATAAAGTTTCAAGGTTATATAGTTTAATGGTAAAGTTTGATTTGATTACCATTAACTAACCCCCAGAATACTTAAGGAGTTTTTCCGTTTGATTTATATACTATGGATCTACTAAAGACGGATCTCGGCCTGAGTTATATTAAGTTAAAGTTAATAAGGTAACCCTACTAGGCCTTATTACCTATTATGTTTTTCCTATTCTATTTTTTTATTACCTATGGTATTTGTCTTATTACCCATATTCTAGTGCTTTTTGATTTGGCCGGCCCTCGGGACCTTTTATTTCTAGTTGATTTATGAAGGCGGCCGTAGGCCCCTATGGTCCAGTGGTTACGACCTCTCTCTTTCACGGAGAAAACGAGGGTTCAAGTCCCTCTGGGGGTGTACCAAGACTCAAGACTATAGGAGTGGTATTTTCTATCAAATGATCCGTAGCCTTATTTGTCAAGTCTGCCTGGTAGACGAAAGGAAGTTTATTATGGAACGTCTAAAAAATTTAGGCGTTGGGTCGATGCCCGAGTGGTTAATGGGGGCGGACTGTAAATTCGTTGACAATATGTCTACGCTGGTTCAAATCCAGCTCGGCCCAACAATTTGCCAATCTACTATCAGACAGTAGAACTCTCTTGTTCTTAAGAAATACCTTACCTGATACAAGAGAATAAAAAAGAATTCAAATTTTCTGCTAGATCTCTTCTTATTTCCCTGGGATTGTAGTTCAATAGGCTAGAGCACCGCCCTGTCAAGGCGGACGTTGCGGGTTCGAGCCCCGTCAGTCCCGACGGATCCAATAAGTATATCAATTCGCCTCTCCATTTTCTGTGAAAGAGGGGACAGAGAGCATAATTGAATCCCGAAGAGGTTTCCTCTCTTTTTTTTTCAGGATTCTGTCAAAGAAAGAATAAACCCTAAACTAAAATGAAAATAACTAAAATAGTGAAGTTGATAGAATATTCCATCTTTTATCCCGCGCCTCATCTTTCTCATACTTCTTTGTCTTCCAAAGAAAATTGGATCATTAAAATTTAGAACCTAATTCCTCTCTTTTTGGGTTTTTAATGGAAACAGATGGGTCGTTAGATGATACTTCGTTTGACTACATACAAAAAAAGAACAGAAAAGAAGGATAAAAAAGGAATTTTTGCTCGGTCCGGGAATCCAAGATTGGATTTGGTATGGATAAAGGATCTTCGTATGTTATACTATTCAATTCTCGACGACGAATTAATTTAATAGCTCAGATATTGTTATTCATGATATGATATTGATCCGATTCAAGATCATCGATAGGTAATGCATTCATTGAATTGACAGGTGAAAGATTTATCATCTCTATGGGATTAAATCCCGAGTTATTGTGAAATAAAAAAACGATGAGATTATGGAAGTAAATATTCTTGCATTTATTGCTACTGCACTGTTCATTTTAGTTCCTACTGCCTTTCTACTTATAATTTACGTAAAAACAGTCAGTCAAAACAATTAATTACTTTGAATGAAACTTGACTTCTGAATTCTTATCCATATTTGAAGAAATCAAAAGAAAAGTATTCTATTAAATGAAATCAACGGGCTATAATCGGCGGTATTCTATGAGATCCGAGAGTATGGTAAGAAAGAAATTTTTTTCTTATCATACTCTCTATTAGTGTTATAGTAATGTATAAAATAAAATTGTACTTGACTTTCTAATAAAGTTGGTATACTATATTAGCTTCTATCTTCAATCTATGTAGTTATTAATCCATATATGGAATTGACGTAGGACCCGATTCTATTTCTTTGATACATCTATTTATTCCGATGAATCTGAAAAAATCGTTTTACTGTTATAGAATACATTTCTCCACTAGAATCCAAGGGAATTTTGAAATGAGGATCTTTTTATTTAAATTGAAAATTATTTCAATTTAAATAAAAAATGCGTTGCAGAACGATCTATAAAACAATTGATACCGTTAACTAAATTAGGAGTGCTTCTAAAGTCCACTTCTTCCCCATACTACGAGTGAAAGGGAAAATGTAAAGACTACCATTAAAGCAGCCCAAGCGAGATTTACTATATCCATGTGAATTATATCCCTTATCTCTATGATAGAATTATTCCATTATTGCTCACTAATAATAGTAGAATGAATGGTCCAGAGTCAAAAAGGGATTCTGGCCGAACACTATTGATGAACCAGTCAAATAAATCCATTTCAAAAATTCCTATATGATTTCTAATCGGGAAAGACTAAATACAAGTAAAATATACAATGACACTATAAGGGAATGTTACTAATGGAATGGAACATCTATTCTATCTAGTAATAAAAAAAGAGACCCATTCCTTTTTCTTGCCCTTCAAAGTAAAAAAAATTGCTATCTATTACATACTTTTATTTTATTTCCTATTTGATCTAATTCGTACCCTTTCCCGATTGTCTCTCTGAAGGAGTTGGGAGATAGTATATTATACTCTTGACGACGGGTCTAAAAAAAAAATAATTTTTTTGCATTTTTTGTTTTCTATAAACTATAAAAAAATCCATCCAATATAATCTTTCTTTGAATTTTAGATTCAAGGATTTCCAAGCTTTTACAAAATCCCCAGAACAGAATAAGACAGCAGAATAGAATAAGAGATTTAGATTCATTTGTTGATGAGGCGGCACCCGGATTTGAACTGGGGAAAAAGGATTTGCAGTCCCCCGCCTTACCACTCGGCCATGCCGCCAAAACGATACACAATAGGAAAAAATTTTTATTTTTCGGTTGGATTACTAAACTTTAGTTTATTGTACTTGCATCTTGCATCCCTTTTTTAATCCTTTTTCTAAATCTAAATTTATGTATAAAAATGAGAAAAGTTTTTATCCTTTCTTATTGTATTTAATTTATTTATTGTAATGTATTTGATCTACCCCCTCGATTGATTGTATCGTATCTTCCCACAATGCCGAAAAACTTCCACTCACCTTTCTATTGAAAAATAAAATGTCTATTTTCGCTTAAAAAAGCCGAAATTTATGACAAAAGGGAACCATTAACTATTCGTTGACTGAAAATTCGTGACTTATTCTTGGATTTGAATCTAAAATTTGATTTCCCTAATGACATAAGAAAATACAAATGGATACATACTTAATTGATTCTTTTGAATCAAAATCAAAAATCCTTCTCAATTTCTGGATTCTATTATAACAAAAATAATAAGTATATGTAAACCCCAGAAGGGAATTTTTTACACAGATACCAAATTGGCTATTTAGAGTATGTTGCCTATAAACAAAAAAACGGGAATTCATTGGAACAAAAAAAGGCCCGGCTGGGTATTGACCGGGCCAGGCCCAAAGGGCACTTCGAACAAAATAAAAGCAAGAAGGTCTTCTTTATTTATCTTTCTATTCTATTTGGATCTTTCGAGCATCTAAATGGAATTGCTAATTCTATAATAACGATAAAGAATGTAAAAGAAATACTTTATTTAATCCTTACTTGATGTGTAATGTAACATAGTAATTATCTTTTTCAATTGGGAGAGATGGCTGAGTGGACGAAAGCGGCGGATTGCTAATCCGTTGTACGAGTTATTCGTACCGAGGGTTCGAATCCCTCTCTTTCCGTTTCCGTTGATGACTTTCTATTTTTTTATTTCAATTTTTGCAAACCCCTTTTTATTTTTTTTTCCTAATTAAATTAAATATGTGGAATAGCTAAAATAAAATATTAATAAAATTGTAAAATTAAACAAGAAAAACTAAATTTTTATTTTATTCTTCACGTCCAGGATTACGTCCTGGATCATTGGATAGGAATCCAAAAATGAAGAGAGAAACAAAGAATATTACTACTGTGTAAACGAAAAGTTTGAGAGTAAGCATTACACAACCTCCAAGATCATTTTTTGAAAAAGAAAAACGAGAAAAGATAATAGATCCTCCACTTTTATATCACATATCCTATTTTGACACCAAGAAATGAATTATAGAAATAGAAAAGAATGTTCAGAAATTCAAATCAAATGAAGTTGAAATTTGTAATAAGAGTCTTTAATTTAATTACCACAAATCACTTTCATACCCACAATTAGATATTCTAAGGGACCCTAAGCTCATAAGGTATTTCCCCGAAAAAGGATTAAAATGGGGAAAGGAAATAGGGCGAGCCGGATTTCTCGCGACTATCCGAGAGTTTGAATCGAAGGTTCATACTGTCAGACTTATTTGATCTTATCAATTGTTATAATTTTTCTCGAATAAATCATGAATTTTCTAGGATAGTATTAAAGCTCTTATCGAAAACTTACAGCAGCTTGCCAAACAAAGGCTAAAAGAAAAAAGAACAGGGGTATAACTGGCATGACATCTACGATTGGATTCAAAAAAGCATAGGCTTCGGGCAATTTGGCGAAGAAAAGACTAGTTGGATAAAGGGCAGAATTAAGACAGATCAAACTAAAAATATTAAGCATAACAGACTTTTTTTTTCGTCGAAATAATTGCATTTTGATTGAGTTAAGGAAAAATGAAGAAAGTAAGGTAAACAAAAGAATCCTTCTTTTTTTTTTTTTTTTCTGCTCAATCAAAAATCCTCCAATTCTCAAAGGAGAATAGAAGAAATCATACTTTCATACAATATCTTAATTGAATTCTATGTAATGATCAATAAATTCAGTTGAATTCTAGATATACACATGCCAAAATCCTAGCATGAATCTATAATAGATTCTATAAAGATAAAGAAAAAAGAGTTTCTCTAGATAGTTGGACTGGAATTGACGAAGACTTAATACCAATATTATTCTTTATTAGTATTAGTGTCCAATAAAAATAGAAATGGGGCGTAGCCAAGCGGTAAGGCAACGGGTTTTGGTCCCGCTATTCGGAGGTTCGAATCCTTCCGTCCCAGAGCGTATCCATTGTATCCTAATATTTGTTTTTTGTTCAAGGAGGTTCTGTTTCAAGGTCTAATATTGCATAGAATATTATATTATTCCTCCTTCTTTTTTGATTTTGAATGATTCTTTGCGGAAGCATATCTGAGTTTTTCACAAACTGAACTAAATCGAGTTCAAATGATATGCAAAAGTAACTGAACCCCTTTGTGACCCAGATAAAGCTAAGATGGGCCGTAGATCATAGTTGTAGAAAGATTACTTAACCTCATCAGGTTAAAAAAAAATATGAAATGAAAATACATATAAAAGAGGAAGCGCTTAACCTATAGGTATGTATTCTTATCCTGTTTCAGTGACAATAGTGTTTCCCTTTTTGTGAAAAAGAATTGGCATCCCTAAAATATTTTATTTAACAATGATATATATTTTCGATATTTTTTTTATTGTTTGATTTAGCTTTTTTGCTTTACATCATTGACAATTCCATTCGAAAAGAAACAGATATTTTTCTTTCTTATTTCTTATGATAATGATAATAAAAGGGAGTCTTTACTGTAAAACTTGACTCAAATAATGATGTAGAAGTTGGAAACTTTTTCAAGTATCAAGATTTGTAATGATTCCTTATGGGTTGACTCTTTGGGAAGTTGGAAATGGGCCGGTCTATCTTATTGAGTCACTTGAAGAGGCAGAGTAAAATAGAATTTATTTTTTCGTGTGATTTCTGTTAGTTATGTTATTTCTATATCTATTTAGTTTAGATTTCTAGATTTTTCTGTTAGATATTTTTTTGAAATAGATATTTATAAAAAAACGTTCCATTCATACAAAAAAGCTGGGGTCTTGCTAATATTTCTTCAGAAAAATCTTTATTATCTATGTAGATAAGAAAAAATATAAATTACTTTGTCTCTGTACCGACTGAACCAATGACTATTCATGATTCCATAATTGAATCAATTCCGTACTGGTTCCAAATTAGAGGAATGTTATGGTAAAACTTCGTTTAAAACGATGCGGTAGAAAGCAACGTGCGACTTGAAGGACACGATCCGGTGTGGATTCTTTTTCTTACATCCACCATTTTATATAGGAATGAAGGTGCTCTTGGCTCGACGTCATTTGTTCTATTCTACTAGAGCCCTTCTTTTTTTTATTGGGTTGTAATGTAAATAGTTCATGATGGAGCTCGAGTAGAAAGTATTGATTAATTTCTCAGGGGCAACAATCTAGGGTTAATGCCAATTCATAAATTGGAACAACTTCGTAAGTATATCTTCGATATCTTCGATATAGAAATCGAAAGGATCCGATTCAAGCAATTTTTCAATTCAAAAAATTTGTTGGAACGGCTAAAACTTTTTCGATACGCAGTGTATCGCGCACGAATCAACCGTCGGTATGATTCTTTGATAGAAAGAAATCGCAAAAGGGGTATGTTGCTACCATTTTGAAAGGATTAAGAAGCACCGAAGTAATGTCTAAACCCAATGATTTAAAACAAAGATAAAGGATCCCAGAACAAGGAAACACCACTTCAATTGTCTCACGGATCCGAATAACGAATCAAAATAGATTTTAAACGAGACAAAAAGGGTGGGTTAAAGACCACTCAAAAAAAAATATATATTAAATTAAAGATTTTTCTTTAAGATATTTGAGATATTATATTATTGAACTTGAGTTATGAGTACAAATGATTTTTTCTTCTTCAGGAAGTAAGCTAAATAAAAATGAGTGAAATTGAAATTATAGAATTTTTTAATTTATTTTACGGATTCCTTTCCTATTTATTCTAATCAAATTTTATCCATAGATAAAACTTCGAATCATTTTTTCTCGAGCCGTACGAGGAGAAAACTTCCTATACGGTTCTAGGGGGGGGGGGGGGTTCTTTTTCATCTACATCTATCCCGATGAGCCGTCTATCGAATCGTTGCAATTGATGTTCGATCTCGAAGAGAAGGAAGAGATCTTCGGAAAGTGGGTTTTTATGATCCGATCAAGAATCAAACTTATTTAAACGTTCCCGCTATTCTCTATTTCCTTGAAAAAGGCGCTCAGCCTACAGGAACTGTTCAGGATATTTTAAAAAAGGCAGAGGTTTTTAAGTAACTTTGCCCTAATCAAACAAAATTAAATTAAGGAAATAAAAACTAAGGGTAGGATAGTGATTTCTATATCATTTTGGATATCTTTTCTATACTATGTTTTTTATTTCCTTTCTTGGTCTATTCGTATCTATTTCTCATTGCTTTTATAGAATCCTTTTTTATAGAATCTTTTTCTAAGGAAACCGTATTTGATTGATCCTCAAAAAATAGAAAATTATGGCATTACCCGTAATCGGGTGGTTTTCATTTGAACTCTAATACCAAGTAACAAACAAGGAATAGAAGTTCTTTATTCTATATGGATTCAATTTTTTTATATTATTCTCCATCTAATCTAAAAACTCAAAATTTAGTATATAAATATAGGTATATGCAGTGCCAATCCAACACAAGTCTTTTTTTTTACTATTATTCAATTTAAGTTTTTGTATTTTTTCATCGTATTCTTTTCTTAACCTTTATGTTGACAACGTTGTATCGAACAAATATAATTCATCGTGATAAGCAGATCTATTTATTTCCGTCCCATAGGTTTCTTTTTTATTTTTACTTGTTGATTCAAATGATGGGTTCGTTGGATTAGCTTTGATACCCGGATTTTTGATTGAAAAAGTGGATAAGATAGAAATAGGGGATGTTCTACCATTTTTACATTTATTTCTTTTTTTGGTCGGGCAATTTTTTATTTTTTCATCTGATTCTGATTTAGTCATTTTTATGTTCCAAATAGAGTAGAAAAATTTAATAGAGTAGAAATTTTTTTTAGATTTTTTATTTCGTAGAGTAATGCTTTAATTTAATAATTTTGTTTTATTCTGATTGTATCTACATAACCTTTTATATTTGGGTTGCTAACTCAATGGTAGAGTACTCGGCTTTTAAGTGCGGCTAGGATCTTTTACACATTTAGATGAAGCGAGGGATTCGTCCATACTATCGGTAAAGTTTGGAAGACCGCGACTGATCCTGAAAGGGAATGAATGGAAAAAATAGCATGTCGTATCAATTAAGAGTTCTGAGAATATTTTATTCTTTCCGGCTCGGTACAAAGCCTTCTTTAAATTATTGTTAAATTATTGAAAGGGAGCAAACCGAAGTCAATTTCAAGTTGGGTCGAATTAATAAATGGATAGGGCCCCACGGCTTCAATTAATTTCATTTTTATTATAGGGAAAGAAAAAGCAACGAGCTTTCATTCTGAATTTGAATGATTACCCGATCTAATTAGACGTTAAAAAAATATTAGTGCCCAATACGGGAAGGCTTTCTCCCAGGAAAAAATATTCTTGATTTTTTAATGAATCCTAAATATTACCACTCTCCATTCTATAATGGAATAATGGAGATGTATGTGTATAAGAAACAGTATATTGATAAATCAATTTCCAAAATCAAAAGAGCGATTGGGTTGAAAAAAGTAAAGGATTTCTAATCATCTTGTCATCCTATAAGGAAAACGAACATAAAAACTTAAAATTAAATGGAAAAAGAGATGATAGAGAATCTGTTGATAAGTTTATCTGGATCCGAGGTATCTATTCGGTTTGTACTATAATACCTTGTTTTGACTGTATCGCACTATGTATCATTTATAACCCCCAAAATCCTCTACCTTTCATTTAAATAGAATTTCAAATGGATAAATTCCAAAGCTATTTAGGGCTAGATAGATCTCAACAACACTACTTCTTATATCCACTTATCTTTCAGGAGTATATTTATGTACTTGCTCATGATCATGGTTTAAATAGATCAATTTTGTTGGAAAATGCAGGTTATGACAATAAATCCAGCTTACTTATTGTGAAACGTTTAATCATTCGAATGTATGAACAGAATCATTTGATTCTTTCTGTTAATGACTCTAAACAGACTCCTTTTTTGGGGCAGACCAATCATTTTTATTCGCAAATAATGTCAGAGGTTTCTTCAATCATTATGGAAATTCCATTGTCTCTGCGATTAATATCTTCCCTAGAAAGGAAAGGGGTAGTTCAATCCGAAAATTTACGATCAATTCATTCAATATTTTCTTTTTTAGAGGACAACTTTTCACATTTAAATTATGTATTAGATATACTAATACCTTACCCAGCCCATCTGGAAATATTAGTTCAGGCTCTTCGCTATTGGATAAAAGATGCTTCCTCTTTGCATTTATTAAGATTCTTTCTCCATCAGTGTCATAATTGGGATAGTCTTATTACTTCAAATTCAAAGAAAGCCAGTTCTTCTTTTTCAAAATCAAAAAGAAATCAGAGATTATTCTTCTTCCTATATAGTTTTCATGTATGTGAATATGAATCCGGCTTCCTCTTTCTCCGTAACCAATCTTCTCACTTACGATCAACATCTTCTGGAGCCCTTATTGAACGAATTTATTTCTATGGAAAAAGAGAGCACTTTCCCAGGGCTTTTCAAGCAAATTTATGGTTGTTCAAAGATCCTTTCATGCATTATGTTAGGTATCAAGGAAAATCAATTCTTGCTTTAAAAGGGACGTTTCTTCTGATGAATAAATGGAAATATTACTTTGTCAATTTCTGGAAATCCTATTTTTACCTGTGGT